GATCGGAATATGAATCAAACCAAAAGACCCCTTAACTCTTAAAGGGGTTAATAGAACGAATCACACTTTTACCACTAAACTATACCCGCCACAATCCGATTATTGTATACAAATGGACGTTTTGTCGAACAAGGGAATTGAACGTAATTAAGATAGGATCATAAAAGAATCATGAAAATTAGAGTGTTGACATTTTTCGTGGGGGGGCTTAATACGATTAGGAAAAGAGGGTTTATTTAAATAAAAAAATAACAAGTTTTGTCTTTTCTTTTGCTAGAGGAGTTTTTTTGATAGATACGGCTGGACAAAACCGCGGAAATCCTAACAGAAAAATGCATTGTGTAAGAAGCCATAGTTTCTTTTTTTTTCTTTATTTCAGTAAAGTAAAAAAGAAAGAAAGGATAATAAGAAATAATACTTTGATTTTATATAATATAAGAATGGAAAAGTCCTTTTTCTTTTTGTTGTTGCTTTTATAGCAAGCATTTTTGTTTTCAAATCAGATAAATCATTTTATCTATGATTTGTTGAAACAAAAAAGGGCCCGGCTAGGTACTGACCAGGCCAGGCCACGGGAATAAACTCTTTCGGACAAAATCAAAGTAAGGAGGTCTTCTTTATTTTGATTTATATTGGATTTTTCAAGCCCTTACTTTATCTAAATGATCTAAATGGAATTACTGATAAAAGTTGTATATATCTATATAATATATAATAAAGATAAAGGGAGAGAAAAAAGAGAGCGAAAGAAAGACTTTTTTCAACCCCTACTTTATGTGTAATGTAACATAGTAATTAATTATCTTTTTTTTTTCAATTAGGAGAGATGGCTGAGTGGACTAAAGCGTCGGATTGCTAATCCGTTGTACGAGTTATTCGTACCGAGGGTTCGAATCCCTCTCTTTCCGTTGATGACTTGATATTTGATTTATTTTTCAAATTTCCCCAACCTTTAGTTAAATGTGGAATAGAAAAAATCCTAAGAAATTTGAAAAATAAAGTAAGGAAAACGAAAAAGCCTTTTGTTTTATTTTATTCTTCACGTCCAGGATTACGTCCTGGATCATTAGATAGGAATCCAAAGATGAAGAGAGAAACAAAGAATATCACTACTGTGTAAACAAAGAGTTTGAGAGTAAGCATTACACAATCTCCAAATCATTTTTTGAAAAAAAAAAGAGAATAGATCCTCCATTTTTATACCGCATATCCTATTTTGACACCAAGAAATGAAGTACTTTCTACCAAGAGAAAAGAATGTTCAGAAATTCAAATTCATTTGTAATAAGAGTCTTTTATTACCAAAAATACCTACAATTCGATATTGTGGGGAACCCTAAGCCTATTAGGGCCTTTCACTGGAAAAAGGTCAGAATGGGGAAATGGGATGATCCAGATTTATTGCAGCTCTCCACGAATTTCGATGTTTGAATCGAGGGTTCGTATTGTAAGACTTATCTGATCTTATCAATTGTTAGAATTTTTTTTCCTCGAATAAATCAGGAATTTTCTAGGATAGTATTAAAGATCTCATCGAAAACTTACAGCAGCTTGCCAAACAAAGGCTAAGAGAAAGAAGAGCACAGGTATGACCGGCATAACATTCACGATTGGATTCAAAAAAGCGTAGGCCTCGGGCAATTTGGCGACGAAAAAACTACTCGAATAAAGGGCAGAATTAAGACAGATACAGATCAAACTAAAGATATTAAGCATAACAGACATTTTGTTCTTGGAAATAATTGCATTTTGATTGAGTTATTGATATAAGGAAAAATAAAGTAAAGTAAGGTAGACCCCAAAATCCTTCTTTTTCTTTGAACTCGCCCAATCAAAAATTCTCCATTTCTCAAAGGAGAGTAGAAGAAATCATACTTTCATACAATATCTTAATTGAATTATAGGTAATGATCAATAAATTCAGTTTAATTCTATATCTACACGTGTCAAAATCCTAGCAACAATCTAATTTATTCTATAGATATTTGAACTGGAATTGACGAACAATCAATACCAATATTAGTCTTTATTAGTGTCGAATAGAAATCGAAATGGGGCGTGGCCAAGTGGTAAGGCAACGGGTTTTGGTCCCGCTATTCGGAGGTTCGAATCCTTCCGTCCCAGAGCATATCCATTCTATCAGAATAAAGATTGTGTTTTTGAAAAACTTTATGTTTAAAGGTCTAATATTGGATCGAATGTGATTCTTGTTTCTGATTTTTAATGATTCTTCTCTGAATCATATCTTTTTTTTTTCACAAGCTGAAATCTAGTTTAAATGACCCGCAGATGTAACCGAATCTATTTGTAATCCCGGTAAGATGGGAACAGAGATCACATGGGTTTGACTTCACGTAGGGCGGGCTTTTCATCATATGCTCAGTCCCCTCATATTCATACTGAAGGAAGTTAGTTACTTAGAAAAACCTTACGTCCCATATCTAATTGAATTTTCCATGATGCATTTTGAATTGAAATGCGAAAGAAAAACCCCGAGATT